ATTAGAGTTCGAATGAAAACCACGCGATTGCAGGTAATGCCATAATTTTTTATTTTGTGAGGATCAATCAAATAAGGTTTTCCAAAATATTCTAAAAAAACATAGTATAGAAAAGATATCCAAAATGATATAGAAATCACTATCCTATCCTACCCTTAGTTTTTATTTCCTTAATTTAATTAATTGTATTTCGTTTGATTAGGGTAAAGTTCCTTAAAAACCTCTGCTTTTTTTAAAATATCCTGAACAGTTCCTGTAGGCTGAGCGCCTTTTTCAAGGAAATAGAGAATCGCGGGAACGTTTAAATAAGTTTGATTCTTGATCGGATCATAAAAACCCACTTTCCGAAGATCTCTTCCTTCTCTTCGGGATCGAACATCAATTGCAACGATTCGGTAGACGGCTCATCGGGATAGATGTAGATGAAAAAGAACCCCCCCTAGAACCGTATAGGAAGTTTTCTCCTCGTACGGCTCGAGAAAAAAATGATTAGAAGTTTTGTCTATGGATAAAATTAGAATAAATAGAAAAGGAATCCGTAAAATAAATGAGTCTATAATTTAACTCATAGTCATTTTTTTAGCTTCCTGAAAAAAATCATTTGTACTCATAACTCAAGTTCAATAATTCTCAAATATCTTAAAGATTTTTCTTTAAGATATTTTTTTTATTGAGTGGTCTTTAACCCCCTTTTTTTGTCTCGTTTAAAATCTATTTTTATTCTTTATTCGGATCCGTGAGACAATTGAAGTGGTGTTTCCTTGTTCTGGGATCCTTTATCTTTGTTTTAAATCATTGGGTTTAGACATTACTTCGGTGCTTCTTAATCCTTTCAAAATGGTAGCAACATACCCCTTTTGTGATTTCTTTCTATTAAAGAATCATACGGTTGATTCGTGCGCGATACACTGTGGATCGAAAAAGTTTTAGCCCTTCCAACAAAAATTTTTTTAATTGAAATTTTGCTAGAATCAGATCCTTTCGATTTCTATATCGAAGATATACTTACGAAGTTGTTCCAATTTATTGATTGGCATTAACCCTAGATCGTTGCCCCTGAGAAATTAATAAATACTTTCTACCCGAGCTCCATCATGCACTATTTACATTACAACCCAATAAAAAAAGAGGGGTTCTAGTAGAATAGAACAAACGACGTCGAGCCAAGAGCACTTTCATTCCTATATAAAATGGTGGTAAGAATCCACGCCGGATCGTGTCCTTCAAGTCGCACGTTGCTTTCTACCACATCGTTTTAAACGAAGTTTTACCATAACATTCCTCTAATTTGGAACCAGTATGGAATTGATTCAATTATGGAATCATGAATAGTCATTGGTTCGCTCGGTACATAGACATAGTCATTTCTATTTTTTCTTATCTATCTACATAGATAATAAAGATTTTTCTGAAGAAATATTAGCAAGACCCCGGCTTTTTTTGTATGAATGGAACATTTTTCTATAAATATCGATCTCAAAAAAATATCTAACAGAAATATCCAGAAATCTAATCTAAATATAGAAATAACATAACTAACAGAAATCGCAGGAATAAATAAATTATATTTGACTCTGCCTCTTCAAGTTACTCAATAAGATAGACTGACCCATTTACAACTTCCCAAAGATTCAATCCATAAGGAATCATTACAAATCTTGCTACTTGAAAAAGTTTCCTACTTCTGCATCATTATTTGAATCAAGTTTTGCAGTAAAGACTCCATTTTATTATCATAAGAAAGAAAAATATTTTCTAATGGAATTGTCAATGATGTAAAGCAAATAAGCTAAATAGATCGAACAATAAAAAGAAATATTATTGTTAAATATTTCAATTTTAATATTTTAGGGATGCTAATTATTTTTCACAAAAATAGAAAGACTATTGTGACTGAAATAGGATAACAATACATACCTATAAACTAAGCACTTCCTCGTTTTATATGTATTTTCATATTTTGTTTAGCCTGAGATTAAGTAATCTTTCTGGAACTGTGATCTAGGTCTCATCTTATCTTTATCTGAATCAGAAAAGGTTTCAGTTATCAGTTACTTTTGCATTTGCATGTCATTTGAACTCGATTTAGTTCAGTTTGTGAAAAACTTAGATATGATTCCGAAAAGAATAATTCAAAATTTAAAAAAGAAAGAGGAATAATATTCTATCCAATATTAGACCTTTAAACAGAACCTTGTTGAACAAAAAAGAAGTATTCAGATACAACGGATATGCTCTGGGACGGAAGGATTCGAACCTCCGAATAGCGGGATCAAAACCCGTTGCCTTACCGCTTGGCTACGCCCCATTTCTACTTTTATTGGACACTAATACTAATAAAGAATAATATTGGTATTAAGTGTTCGTCAATTCCAGCCCAAACTATCTATAGAAAATCTTTATTCTTTATAGAATCTATTATAGATTCGTGCTAGGATTTTGACATGTGTATATCTAGAATTCAACTGAATTTATTGATCATTACATATAATTCAATTAAGATATTGTATGAAAGTATGATTTCTTCTATTCTCCTTTGAGAATTGGAGGATTTTTGATTGAACGGAAAAAGAAGGATTTTTTTGTCTACCCTACTTTCTTTATTTTTCCTTATATCAATAACTCAATCAAAATGCAATTATCTCGACGAAAAAAATGTCTGTTATGCTTAATATCTTTAGTTTGATCTGTCTTAATTCTGCCCTTTATCCGAGTAGTCTTTTCTTCGCCAAATTGCCCGAAGCCTATGCTTTTTTGAATCCAATCGTAGATGTCATGCCAGTCATACCCCTGTTCTTTTTTCTTTTAGCCTTTGTTTGGCAAGCTGCTGTAAGTTTTCGATAAGATCTTTAATACTATCCTAGAAAATTCATGATTTATTCGATAAAAATTATAACAATTGATAAGATCAAATAAGTCTGACAGTATGAACCTTCGATTCAAACAGTGAAATTATCGGATAGCCGCGAGAAACCCGGCTCGCCGCATTTCCCGATTTTAATCCTTTTTATGGTGAAATACCTTATTAGCTTAGGGTCCCTTACAATAATTAGCTTAGGGTCCCTTACAATAGCTAATTATGGGTATGAAAGTGATTTGTGGTAATTAAAGACTCTTATTATATTACAAATTGAAATGAAATTTCATTTTCACTTCATTTGAATTTCTGAACATTCTTTTCTATTTCTAGAATTTTTTTTCTTGGTGTCAAAATAGGATATGTGATATAAAAATGGAGGATCTATTATCTTTTCTCGTTTTTCTTTTTCAAAAAATGATCTTGGAGGTTGTGTAATGCTTACTCTCAAACTTTTCGTTTACACAGTAGTAATATTCTTTGTTTCTCTCTTCATCTTTGGATTCCTATCCAATGATCCAGGACGTAATCCAGGACGTGAAGAATAAAATAAAAATTTAGTTTTTCTTGCTTGATTTTACAATTTTCTTTCAATTTTATTTTATCTATTCCACACGTTTAACTAGGAAAAAATAAAAAGGGGGTTTGCGAAAATTGAAAGAAAAAAATAGAAAGTCATCAACGGAAACGGAAAGAGAGGGATTCGAACCCTCGGTACGAATAACTCGTACAACGGATTAGCAATCCGCCGCTTTCGTCCACTCAGCCATCTCTCCCAATTGAAAAAGATAATTACTATGTTACATTACACATCAAGTAAGGATTAAAGAAAGTATTTCTTTCACATTCTTTATCGTTATTATATAATTAGCAATTCCATTTAGATGCTCGAAAGATCCAAATAGAAAGATAAATAAAGAAGACCTTCTTGCTTTTATTTTGTTCGAGGTGCCTTTTGGACCTGGCCCGGTCAATACCCAGCCGGGCCTTTTTTTGTTCCAACGAATTCCTTTTATTTATAGGCAACATACTCTAAATACTTGGTATCTGTGTAAAAATTTCCGTTCTGGGGTTTACATATACTTCTAATTTTTGTTATAATGGAAATGGAGAATGGTTTTTGATTCAAAAGAATCAATTAAGGATGTATCAATTTGTATTTTCTTATGTCATTAGGCAAACCAAATTTTATATTCAAATCTAAGAATAATTCACGAATTCTCAGTCAACGAATAGTTAATGGTTCCTGTTTGTCATAAATTTTAGCTTTTTTGAGTCAAAATAGAATTTGATTTTTCAATAGAAAAGTGAGTGGAAGTTTTTCGGCATTGTGTGTTTTGAGATACTATACAATCAATCAAATCAAAGGGGTAAATAAAACACAATCAAAAGGGGAAAAAGGGTTTATTTTATAATTTTTTTATATTTAAGGATGAAAAAGGCGATGCAAGTACAATAAACTAAAGTTTAGTAATCCAACGGTAATTTTTTATCCTGTTGTGTATCGTTTTGGCGGCATGGCCGAGTGGTAAGGCGGGGGACTGCAAATCCTTTTTCCCCAGTTCAAATCCGGGTGCCGCCTCATCAACAAATGAATAGAAATATCTTATTCTGCTCTGCTGATATAACTAAACCCAATTTTCCCCAGCAGAACAGAATAAGGGGACTGTTGATACTTGGTTGATTCTAAACATCTGTTCTGGTAATTTTGTAAAAGATTGGAAATCTTTGAATATAAAAAGATTATAAAGGTCGAAGCAAGACTTTCCGATTCCCTTCTACTGCTATACTCATTGGGTCTTGAATTACATTGGATAGCCGGGGGATAATTCAACTACTAGTTAGGGAATTTCTATACTGTAATCTACATATATAGACTCGCGAGAATCTCTGAGTGTTCAGGCATTCAATCACTATTAGATTGAGATTGCATAGATTTTTTATAGAAAAGAAAAAGTGAAAAAAAAAATCATTTTTTTTCACCCCTCGTCAAGAGTATAATATACTATCTCCCAACTCCTTCAGATAGAAAATCGCGAAGGGGTACGGATTAAATATCAATATCAAATAGGAAATAAAAGTATGTAATAGATAGCAATTGATCTATTTTTACTTTGAAGGGCAAGAAAAAAAGGAAAGGGCTCTCTTTATTACTGGACGTTCCATTCCATTAGTAACATTCCTTTGTAGTGTCATTGTGTATTTTACTTGTGTTTAGTCTTTCCCCATTAGAAATCATATAGGAATTTTTGAAATGGGTTTATTTGATTGGTTCATCAATAGTGTTTGGTCAGAATCCCTTTTTGACTCTGGACCATTCATTCTACTATTATTAGTGAGCAATAATGGAATAATTCTATCATAGAGATAAGGGACATAATTCACATGGATATAGTAAGTCTCGCTTGGGCTGCTTTAATGGTAGTCTTTACATTTTCCCTTTCACTCGTAGTATGGGGAAGAAGTGGACTTTAAAAGCACTCCTAATTTAGTTGAGGAATGAAACGCTATCAATTCTTTTATAGATCGTTCCGTAACGCATTTTTTATTTGAATTGAAATAATTTTGAAATAAAAATATCTTCATTTCGAAATTCCATTGGATTCTAGTGGAGAAATGTATTCTATAACAGTAAAACGATTATTTCAGATTCATCGGAATAAATAGATGTATCAAAGAAATAGAATTGGGTCCTACGTCAATTCTATATATGGATTAATAACTACATATATTGAAGATAGAAGATAATAGAGTATACCAACTCTATTTACAACTTTATACACTACTATAACATAACACTACTAGAGAGTATGGTAAGTAAGAAATAAATTTCTTACTTACCATACTCTCGGATCTCATAGAATACCGCGGATTATAGCCCCTTGATTTCATTTAAGACGCAAAAATAGAATACTTTTCATTTGATTTCTTCAACTATTGATAAGAATTCAGAAGTCAAGTTTCATTTAAAGTAATTAATTGTTTTGACTAACTGTTTTTACGTAAATTATAAGTAGAAAAGCAGTAGGAACTAAAATGAACAGTGCAGTAGCAATAAATGCAAGAATATTTACTTCCATAATCTCATCGTTTTTTTATTTCACAATAACTCGGGATTTAATCCCATAGAGATGATAAATCTTTCACCTGTCAATTCAATGAATGCATTACCTATCGATGATCTTGAATCGGATCAATATCATGAATAACAATATCTGAGCTATTAAATTAATTCGTCGTCGAGAATTGAATAGTATAACATACGAAGATCTTTTATCCATACCGAATCCAAGATTGGATTCCCGGACCAATAAAAAACTCCTTTATTTATCCTTATTTTCTCTTCTTTCTTTTTAGGTCTTCCTTGTAGAACCATCAAATGAAGTCTCATCTAACCACACGTCTGTTTCCATTAACTACAAAACCCCAACAAACAATACAAGCGAAGTGGAAAAAGAGAGGAATTAGGTTCTAAATTTTAATGATCCAATTTTCTTTGTCTTCCAAAGAAGTATGAGAAAAATGAGTCGCGGGAGAAAAATGGAATATTCTATCAACTTCACTATTTTAGTTATTTTCCTTTTTGTTTAGGGTTTGTTCTTTCTTCGACAGAATCCTGAAAAAAAGAGGGGAAACCCCTTCGGAATTCAATTATGCTCCCCTTCTTTCACAGAAAATAAAGAAGAAAATAAAGAGGCGAATTGATGTACTTATTGGATCCGTCGGGACTGACGGGGCTCGAACCCGTAACGTCCGCCTTGACAGGGCGGTGCTCTAGCCTATTGAACTACAATCCCAGGGAAATAAGAAGAGATCTAGCAGAAAATTTGGATAGGTATTTCTTAAGAACAAGAGGGTTCTACCATCTGATAGTAGGTTGCCAAATTGTTGGGCCGAGCTGGATTTGAACCAGCGTAGACATATTGTCAACGAATTTACAGTCCGTCCCCATTAACCACTCGGGCATCGACCCAACGCCTAATTCATTTTAGACGTTCCATAATCAACTTCCTTTCATCTCCCAGGCAGACTTGACAAATAAATAGAAATATCAAATGATATAAAATATGAAGTCCTTCTAAGTAGACTAATAGAAGGACTTGACAAACAGGGATCACTTGATATAAAATCCCACTCCTACTCCTATAGTCTTCCTATAGTCTTGAGTGTTGTTACACCCCCAGAGGGACTTGAACCCTCGTTTTCTCCGTGAAAGAGAGAGGTCGTAACCACTGGACCATAGGGGCCTATGGCCACCTTGATCTAGAAATAAACTAGAAGCAGAAATACTAGGTCCCGAGGGCCAACCACCCTTAGGAAATAAAAAAGCAATATAAACACATATAGTAGAATCTTTATCTCTATCATTCACAAAGCTGGGTTGGATCCCCAAGATCCTTTCCTTCGCATTGGATTTTAGTTGCTTTACCAAAATATTATTTGGCCGGTCAAATTATTCAAATTCACCTAAGCCATATGAAATTATATTGAGCCCTAAGTCATACGTCAATTGACGACAGGAGGACAATAAAAGAAGAGAGAAGACGCAGATATAGATTAGGTATATCCGCATGTTAATGTTAATAAATACAACATTCATATAGTTTTCTGGTATTCAATATTCAAGTCGATTAGAATATCAA